TTGATCCAGATACTTGGAATCCTATGGATGAAGACATGGTCTCTCTGGATCCCATTCAATGGGATTCGAGTGAATTGGATTCGAGTGAATCTGATTCGAGTGAATCTGATTCGGGTGAATTTGATTCGAGTGAATGGGATCCCATTGAATGGGATTCGAGTGAATGGAATTCGAGTGAATGGGATTCGAATGAGGAGGAATCTGATTCGAGTGAATTGGATTCGAATGAGGAGGAATCTGATTCGAGTGAATTGGATTCGAATGAGGAGGAATCTGATTCGAGTGAATTGGATTCGAGTGAATCTGATTCGAGTGAATCTGATTCGGGTGAATCTGATTCGGGTGAATTTGATTCGAATGAGGAGGAATCTTATAAAGATCGTATTGATTATTATCAAACAACGACAGGATTAACTGAGGCTATTCAAACAGGCACAGGTGAACTAAACGGTTTGCGCGTAGCAATTGGAGTTATGGATTTTCATTTTGTGGGAGGTAGTATGGGATCTGTAGTCGGCGAGAAAATCACCCGGTTGATCGAGTATGCTAACAATCACTCTTTACCTCTTATTCTCGTGTGTGCTTCCGGGGGGGCACGTATGCAAGAAGGAAGTTTGAGCTTGATGCAAATGTCTAAAATAGCTTCGGCTTTATATGATTATCAAGTAACTAAAAACTTATTCTATATATCGGTCCTTACATCTCCTACTACTGGTGGGGTGACAGCTAGCTTTGGTATGTTGGGGGATGTCATTATTGCTGAACCCCAAGCCTACATTGCATTTGCGGGTAAAAGAGTAATTGAAGAAACATTGAAGGTGACAGTACCTGAAGGTTCACAAGAGGCTGAAAATTTAAAAAGTAAGGGAACATGCGATTTCATCGTACCACGTGAATTCTTAAAGTTGACTCTGGATATGATATTTAAGATGCATTACTTTCGTAACCTTAAAAAGAATTACTTTCGTAACTTTAAAAAAAAGTACTTTAAAAAATGAATAATGAATTAATTCTTTTATTTGTGATTTTATTATATATACTCACTTAGATATACTTAGTATAATTATATATGAATTCTAGTGATTATAAAATCTTTTTATTATAAAAAATAACAGGTACAAATATTAAATCGAGGTACCCATTCTATGACAACTCTCAGCAACTTACCCTCTATTTTTGTCCCTTTAGTGGGCCTAGTATTTCCGGCAATTGCAATGGCTTCCTTATTTCTTCATATTCAAAAAAACAAGATTTTTTAGATACGCGCAGTAGAGACAAATCTCATCTATTTTTTTTAGATCTATAAGCCAATTCAATGAATTACTCCTAAAGGTTTACATCAGAATAGTGCTAGTTGATGAGAGTTACTTCGGAAACAAAAAAAAGTCAAATTCATTTGGGTTATTCTCCCAATTCCAATAAAATACAACTGGGTCTAGTATGGGTTGGCGATCAGAACGTATATGGATAGAACGTATAACGGGATCTCGAAAAACAAGTAATTTCTGCTGGGCCTTTATTCTTTTTTTAGGTTCATTAGGTTTCTTATTAGTTGGAACTTCCAGTTATCTTGGTAAGAATTTGATATCTTTATTTCCGTCTCATCAAATCCTTTTTTTTCCACAAGGGATCGTGATGTCTTTCTATGGAATCGCGGGTCTCTTTATTAGCTCCTACTTGTGGTGTACAATTTCGTGGAATATAGGTAGTGGTTATGATCGATTCGATAGAAAAGAGGGAATAGTGTGTATTTTTCGTTGGGGATTTCCTGGAAAAAATCGTCGTATTTTTCTCCGATTCCTTATGAAAGACATTCAGTCCATCAGAATAGAAGTTAAAGAGGGTATTTATACTCGTCGTGTCCTTTATATGGAAATCAGAGGACAGGGAGCCATTCCCTTGACTCGTACTGATGAGAATTTGACCCCACAAGAAATTGAACAAAAAGCAGCGGAATTGGCCTATTTCTTGCGTGTACCAATTGAAGTATTTTGACAAAAAAAATGAACTGAAGAATAAAATAAATATGAATGCTTTCTTAAATTAAAAAAGGGGTAATAGATTTATAGGTTCTATGACTTATACTATGACTTCTAATAGATAATAGAACTTATGCTTAACAGAAATATTATTATCATATAGAGTTGACGAATGAGGTGAAGGTGAGTTTATTAAAGACGACGAAAAATGGCAAAAAAGAAAGCATTTATTCCCCTTCTATATCTTACATCTATAGTCTTTTTGCCCTGGTGGATCTCTTTTTCATTTAATAAAAGTCTAGAATCTTGGATTACTAATTGGTGGAATACTGGGCAATCCGAAATTTTCTTGAATGATATTCAAGAAAAAAGTATTCTAAAAAAATTCATAGAATTAGAGGAACTATTCCTCTTGGATGAAATGATAAAGGAATATCCGGAAACACGTCTACAAAACCTTCGTATCGGAATCTACAAAGAAACGATCCAACTGATCAAGACGCACAATGAGGATCGTATCCATACGATTTTGCACTTCTCCACAAATATAATCTGTTTCGTTGTTCTAAGTAGTTATTCTATTCTAGGTAATCAAGAACTTATTATTCTTAACTCTTGGGTTCAAGAATTCCTATATAACTTAAGCGACACAATAAAAGCTTTTTCTATTCTTTTATTAACTGATTTATGTATAGGATTCCATTCGCCCCATGGTTGGGAACTAATGATCGATTCTGTCTATAAAGATTTTGGATTTGCTCATAATCATCAAATCATATCCGGTCTTGTTTCCACTTTTCCAGTCATTCTAGATACAATTTTGAAATATTGGATTTTCCGTTATTTAAATCGTGTATCTCCGTCACTTGTAGTGATTTATCATTCAATGAATGACTGAAAAAAATGATCCACTTATAATGTTTGTTACTTTGTACATAAGCTAAACATTCAAAATTCTATTTCTTCTTTTTCTTTCTACCCAGCCAGGGATTCTTCCTATATTCCAATAAAATGATTTCAGTAAATAGCAGAATCATGGATAGGGAACTATACTAGCAACCTACCTAATTTTATTGTAGAAATTTTCAGAATTAATGATTGGACCATGCAAACTAGAAATGCCTTTTCTTGGATAAAAGAAGAGATTACTCGATCCATTTCCGTATCGCTCATGATATATATAATAACTCGAGCACCCATTTCAAATGCATATCCTATTTTTGCACAGCAGAGTTATGAAAATCCGCGAGAAGCAACCGGCCGTATTGTATGTGCCAATTGCCACTTAGCTAATAAGCCCGTGGATATCGAGGTTCCACAAGCGGTACTTCCCGATACTGTATTTGAAGCAGTTGTTCGAATTCCTTATGATATGCAAGTAAAACAAGTTCTTGCTAATGGTAAAAAGGGGGCTTTGAATGTGGGGGCTGTTCTTATTTTACCAGAGGGGTTTGAGTTGGCTCCCCCCGATCGTATTTCGCCTGAGATTAAAGAAAAGATAGGCAATCTTTCTTTTCAAAACTATCGCCCCACTAAAAAAAATATTCTTGTAGTAGGCCCTGTTCCTGGTCAGAAATATAGTGAAATCGCCTTTCCTATTCTTTCCCCCAATCCCGCTACTAAGAAAGATGTTCACTTCTTAAAATATCCCATATACGTAGGCGGGAACAGGGGAAGGGGTCAGATTTATCCCGACGGGAGCAAGAGTAATAATAATGTTTATAATGCTACATCCGCAGGTATAATAAGCAAAATCATACGAAAAGAAAAAGGGGGATACGAAATCACTATAGTGGATTCGTCGGATGGACGTGAAGTGATTGATATTATACCTCCAGGACCAGAACTTCTTGTTTCAGAGGGAGAATCTATCAAACTTGATCAACCATTAACGAGTAATCCTAATGTGGGTGGATTTGGTCAGGGGGATGCGGAAATAGTACTTCAAGATCCGTTACGTGTCCAAGGTCTCTTGTTCTTCTTGGCATCCGTTATTTTGGCACAAATCTTTTTGGTTCTTAAAAAGAAACAGTTTGAAAAAGTTCAATTGTCCGAAATGAATTTTTAGGTACGCGGATTTATCAACATATTAAGTTCGTAAAAAGAATTCAATTTGTATTGATAATTATGTAATTCTAATTCTGTATAATCAAAAAATTATGAAAAGCTCTTTTTCTACCCATATTTATAGAATTACTTGTACCGCAATACTAGTCAGTCATAGTAGGTATATTGTAAAGAAGACTATTTGACTTTACCTATTCTTTCTTTTTTTTTCTCAACCCCCAAAAATTGGAGAAATAGAATTATGTCACTGTTTTCAGATTGCAATGTCATAGAATATATTAATGGTTTTCTATTTTAATATAAGAAAGTTCGACTAGATATTAAACATAAGAAAACGACGTAGAATAGAAAGCACAGTATAAATAGAAATGGGGTAAAAGTAAAAAGGGATTCTAGGAGCGATTATTTTATTTGTCTTCCTAGAGCCCTTCTTCTTTGTGTCGAAATAAAAAGATAGGGAATTTTAGTGAGTAAATAGAACTTCTTCAATGAACTTGTTTATACAAAAAAATGAAACCTTGATTAGATAGTAAAATATTATTTAATAAAATAAATAGAGTTAGAGTAAGATTCTATTAGTATAGAAAAGGTTCGGTTCGCATGATATCTAATCGATAGAAAAATAGAAATATAGAATAGAATTATTCTATTACAATAGAATTCTAATTAATTCTATTCTATTGTGTCACCCAGAAAAAGTAAATCAAGTGTTCTTTCTTTTACTTTCTTTTTCTTTCTTTGCTTTGAAAGTATCGATAGATATTATTGCAGAACATCTGTTCTGAATCAATTAATGAAGTTCATTTTTCAAAAACATCATCAGAAATAAATGAAATGGAGTTTTTTGAAACATCGGAAAAAGTTATCCATTTTGTCATTTATACGAATAAAAAATTTTATGATTATTAAGAACTCAACGGGACCCCCTCTTTCTTTGTCGAATTCGAGGGGGTC